TTCTAATACTTTCAAATCTATTTTTAATATTCCGTGCTCCAGATACTAGAAACAAAAATATCTGACGGGGTAAAACCATCTCTATCAAGATGACAGATCCTTTTTTCGTTCTGTATTATCAATAAGATCAATTATAACAAGTCGCACACTCATATTCCGGAAATATAGAAACACCGAAATTCCACGGTCGAACTACCAAATACAAATCAAAGACCCAATTGAAACGCGTAACTTTTCTTTGTTCTTTTTTTATATAAAAAAGTTTGTTACTCCATTCTTGTGAATCTAATTCATAGAAATTCCGTCCAGTAAAATGGACGAATTATAAATCTCCAAAATAATAGATAAAAATATAGCAAATAGAGCCATTGCAACACCCATCAGAGGAGTAGTTCCCCACCCCGGAGCTACTTTACCATATTCTGAATTCAACGGTTTCAATAAACCCCCTACAGTTGTTCGTCTTGGACCAGATCTAGAACTACCCTCAACTGTTTGTGTAGCCATAAATCCTATTTTTTTTGATTGAGATCTGTTGACTTTGTATACCATCTCACTGTAAATATAGGAGTATATCCTATAGATCTATTGGGGTCTTAAAATTATATAAGAATGGAAACAGCAACCCTAGTTGCTATCTCTATATCTGGTTTACTTGTAAGTTTTACTGGGTATGCCTTATATACTGCTTTTGGGCAACCCTCTCAACAACTAAGAGATCCATTCGAAGAACATGGGGACTAGTTGAAGTAATGAGCCCCAATATATCAAATATTGGGGCTCATTACTTCAATTGAGATAATAAAGAATCATTTCGTCCTTTTAGTTGGAACTTTAGGGGGTTCTCTAAAAAAGATAGCGAAAAAGATTATTCCTAAAGTCGAGACTAAGAGGAATGTATAAACCAATGCTTCCATAAATTTCATCGTGGTTTACAATTATAGCTTTCATACCTGTTTATTTTGGATCATCTGCCATATAAAGAAAAAGAAGAAACAAGAGTCAAAAAATGCAATTATTCAAATCAGGATTAATCCAGTTCCTTATGTAAAATAGAAATCACACCAAAAATATAGTTAAAAAGGAAACAACACAAAAAGAAAGAATGTTTCATCAGATTACTTGTCTTCTTGTAGTTGGATCTCCCAGTTTTTGGAATGCTCCGAATTCTACTTGAGCATCCAAATCAGGGTCGATACCAGCAAAAACATCTCTGAACAAAGTTCTAGCACCATGCCAAATGTGCCCGAAAAAGAACAGAAGAGCAAACGAAGCATGTCCAAAAGTAAACCAACCCCTCGGACTGCTACGAAAAACACCATCCGATTTCAAAGTAGCACGATCTAATTCAAAAATTTCACCCAATTGAGCACGTCTAGCATATTTTTTCACAGTAGCAGGATCACTATAACTGACTCCGTTGAGTTCGCCACCATAGAACTCAACAGTTACGCCTACTTGTTCGACACTATACTTCGATTCTGCCCTTCGAAAAGGAACATCAGCTCTAACAATTCCGTCTCCGTCTACCAAAACAACTGGAAATGTTTCAAAAAAAGTAGGCATACGTCGTACAAAAAGTTCACGCCCCTCTTTATCTCTAAAGATGGGATGTCCTAACCAACCGACGGCTATTCCATCTCCATTATCCATCGAGCCCGCTCTAAATAATCCCCCTTTTGCCGGATTATTGCCAATGTAATCATAAAAAGCTAATTTTTCGGGAATTTTAGACCAAGCTTCTGATAAACTTTGATTTTCGGCTAGCCCAGCACCAACTCGTCGATATATTTCTTGCTGGAAGTATCCCTGATCCCATTGATAACGGGTTGGGCCAAATAATTCAATCGGGGTTGTTGCTGAACCATACCACATTGTTCCAGCAACAACAAAAGCTGCAAAAAATACAGCAGCGATACTACTGGAAAGAACGGTTTCAATATTTCCCATACGCAATCCCTTGTATAGACGTTGGGGTGGACGCACACTAAGATGAAAAAGGCCCGCTAATATGCCCAATGTCCCTGCTGCAATATGATGAGAGGCTATTCCACCAGGAACAAAAGGATCAAAACCTTCAACACCCCATGCAGGATTTACGGATTGCACCCTTCCGGTTAGGCCATAAGGATCGGACACCCATATTCCAGGACCATATAATCCGGTTACATGAAATGCGCCAAAACCAAAACAAGCCACCCCTGCAAGAAATAAATGAATTCCAAAGATTTTTGGCAAATCCAGAGAGGGTTTGCCTGTACGTTCATCACAAAAGATTTCTAGATCCCAATAGACCCAATGCCAGATAGCCGCCAAAAAGCACAATCCCGAAAACACAATATGTGCTCCGGCCACACCTTCATAACTCCAAATACCGGGATTCGTCGTAGTCCCGCCTGTTATACTCCAACCGCCCCACGAATTAGTTATTCCTAAACGAGTCATGAAAGGTATAACGAACATACCCTGTCTCCACATTGGGTCAAGAACAGGGTCGGAGGGATCAAAAACTGCTAATTCATAGAGAGCCATCGAACCCGCCCAGCCAGCAACCAGAGCTGTATGCATTATATGGACAGAAAGTAAACGGCCGGGATCATTTAACACAACGGTATGAACACGATACCAAGGCAAACCCATGAGAATACCCCTTTTATCAGCAAATAATAGACACTATGTAACTTTATGGCACTGGAAAAAATATATTCTAGAACCCCATTTGCAGTAGATTATATCGGGGAAGGGATAAAAATTTGTTCTAGGTTTTTTTAGGAAATTTAGGAAAGATGGAACAATTATATTCATAGGAACAAAAAGAAGCGGATCCATTTTATTCTATACCCGATAAATAAAAATACGCAATGGTGATGTTGGGGTAGGGGGGCCCCTTTTAAATAAGTGTTTCTATCTGTAAATGTACACATTGTTTTTATCATTCAAAAAACCTGTTTGTAAGAACTATCTTTTTTTATCATTTATAAATGAAATATGATAAAGAGAAATAAATTTGAACGCACCAACTTTTACGTTTCCACATCAAAGTCACAAATATCACTTCATTTTTTTTCTTTCTAAAATGCCTATTGGTGTTCCAAAAGTTCCCTTTCGAAGTCCTGGAGAGGAAGATGCATCTTGGGTTGACATATAGTGCGACTTGGTAGATATATTGGGTTATATGGGATTTCCCCGTTTTCTCCCCCGGTCGAGGTATTCTCTCTTTCACCTCGAAAAAGATTGATTGAATCATAAAAAATCTGGAGCGTGAAGTGTAATGAAATTCAATTCGATCTATTTTTTGAGGGGGTAGCCAGATTACTATTCTAAATTTTGAAGTATTTATGGTTGGCTTGGCTGGACCAATAAAATATAGCATCCAGGCTCTGTTTAGAAAAAACCAATTGGTAATATATCTACGATTACTACTTCTAGCATGTCATATATGTGCCAGAAAACATAACAAAATAAATAATAAAAAGGGGGGTCGTAGGAAAAAGATATGGTATTGGAATATTTGTCCTATATGTGCAAATCAAAATCGGGCAGATCTTTACTCAGAGTAGAATAGAAACCTAAAAGAAAAGAATTGAAGAAGCCCATTCAGAAACAAGAAAATTACATTGCGATTTTGATTCGATCTCGATGAAAACAAAATACATCAATGAGGAGTTAGTTCAATCCATTTTATACATTATATATATGAATAATTCCATATAAATAGAAATTATCTATGAGAAACCGATCAAAAGTTGTCTTTCTTGAAATAATCTAATTATGTAAGAAAAAGACCTTTCCCTTCGTTAGAAGTTCTAAAAAGTCTATTAGGAAAATGAAAAGTGAAGAGGGTTGAAATCTATACATTGATTGATTTATTTTTTTTTTTCGATCTTTTGTGAACCGTATGCATCAAAAGATGCATGTACGGTTCTAAAGGGATAAAATATTATCCTAATCAACCGACTTTATCGAGAAAGACTCCTTTTTTTAGGACAAGAGGTTGATAGTGAAATATCGAATCAACTTATTGGCCTTATGGTATATCTCAGTATGGAGGATGATAACAAAGATTTATATCTGTTTATAAATTCTCCAGGCGGATGGGTAATACCCGGAATAGCTATTTATGATACTATGCAATTTGTACAACCCGATGTACAGACAGTATGCATGGGATTAGCCGCTTCAATGGGATCTTTTCTTTTGGCAGGAGGAGAAATTACCAAACGTTTAGCATTCCCTCACGCTTGGCGCCACTGAGTCTTTTATTTGAGAAAAAAAACGAAGACTATGCCTTCACCATATGAATATTAAGTAATAATAGCATGGCACTTCGAGTTCGATATTCATTTTTTTTTATTCCGAAAACCATTCAATTATGTATCGAAAGAGTAGTATGAAAAAAGACCTATGATCTATCGGGGGTCTATTTCAGTGTCACAAACTTTTTTTTGTTTTCGGTTTTGACACCGGAAAGGAAAGGTTTTAACAATATTTAAGTTTTGAACTATATATATATACTATGAAAGAATATATATATAATAACTATTTATATAATAACGATAAAAAAAAAAAGACACTTTGGGATTGCTAAAGAACAGACGAAATACTAAAGCAACGGAACCATCATAGTATTTTTAAAATACTCCAAAACAAGGAAGGATGGTTATTGGATCATTTACTGATACTGATCTGGGTCTCATAGACCCAGTATATTTTCTATTTCTTCGATGGAACGTAGAAAAAAATTCCATAGTAGAGCCGTATGCAATACGTAACCGATGCCTGTACGGTTGTTCAATTCTGTCTTTTTTTTATTTCTCTCGCACGATAAGGCGAGAAATAGGAAAGCATTATTTTGTTATATCATCAGGGTAATGATCCATCAACCCGCAAGTTCTTTTTATGAGGCGCAAACGGGAGAATTTATCCTGGAAGCAGAAGAACTACTCAAGCTGCGCGAAACTCTCACAAGGGTTTATGTACAAAGAACAGGCAAACCTTTATGGCTTGTATCCGAAGACATGGAAAGGGATGTTTTTATGTCAGCAGCAGAAGCCCAAGCTCACGGAATTGTTGATCTTGTAGCGGTTGAATAAAACATTAGCAGCAAAGATTCCTCGCAAATACACGATTTGATATATTTAAATTTAGTCTTCTTATCTTCTTACCTGATTTATTATCATATTTCTATTAATTTTATTAATCTATTATTACTATTAAGAGAATAGAACTGATTCATAATCATCGGGTTATGATTGATCTAAACCAACTCATTATGTATATGACTCACTATGCCAACTATGAAACAACTTATTAGAAACACAAGACAGCCAATCCGAAATGTTACTAAATCCCCCGCTCTTCGGGGATGTCCTCAGCGCCGAGGAACCTGTACTAGGGTGTATGTGCGACTCGTTCAGATCTTAGACTAAAAATCAGAAAAAAAAACTTTCCCAGTATGGTTAAGATAGTGAATGGAAGAGCTCCATTCACTATCTTAACTAATATATATAACTATATATATAGTTATATATAGTTCTAATATCAAAACTTAACGAATATATATACTTAGATATATATCAATAAATAGAAAATAATAAATATAAAAATCGAAATCAATTATATATATATTCTTATATTTTGTATTTTGTATCAAATTTATGGTTTCGATTGGTGCAAACCCAATCACCTCACTTTGCAATTGAAGATGAGAAAGATTTTCCCATTGGTAGCAAATGTTTACCCATTAAGCGGGGGAAATCCGATAGTTGAATTTAAAAGCAGAAAAATTCTGCCCTTCTTTTTGCAAGAACGGACTAAGAGGGTTAGCTACCCAGCAAATCTTCATACTTAAATACCGTTACTGTATAGCTGGATTTCGTTGTGAAAGACCTATAACTAGATATTTCATAGGTAGAGCCAATAGAGTGTGAACTGTACAAGTAAACAAAAATATTGTTTGAATCGAGGAAGGGGCTCCGGTGTATAGAGAGGATCTCGCCGTTTTCAAAGTAATCATAAAAACGATGGAACCCACTATTTCTTTTTCTTTTTTCTATTTGACTTTATTTTTTTTCTCAATAAAATATCTTATTTCAAAGTTAAATGTTTCAAAATTAAAAGAAAAAAATCGTGGTTGGGAAGGTTATAGTAGCAAAAGCCATTGAAATTTTTACTTTATACATTGGAAGAATCTATTTTTGTTATTAATAGACTATTAAGGGAAAAGGAATAACTGAAAGAAAAATAATTTGATAGTTATTCATCAAAGTCTAATTTACTAAATGACCAGAATAAAACGAGGATATATAGCTCAAAAACGGAGGACAAAAATTCGTTTATTTACATCAAGTTTTCGTGGGGCTCATTCAAGACTTACTCGAACTATTACTCAACAGAAAATAAAAGCTTTGGTTTCGGCTCATCGGGATAGAGATAGGAAAAAAAGAGATTTTCGCGGTTTGTGGATCAATCGAATAAATGCAGTAATTGGTAAGAATCCAAAAAAAATGTACAATAGTTATCGTAATTTATTATATAACCTGTACAAGAGGAAATTGCTTCTTAATCGTAAAATAGTTGCACAAATAGCTATATTAAAGGGAAATTGCTTTTTTATGATTGCCAACGAGATCATAAAATAAAAATTCCCCGGAGAATGAACTCCGGGAAGGTAGTCAAGTAGGGATTTGTCTGAAAAAATATGATTCATATGGTAAAATGATCAAAATGAACAACCGCATTCAATAAAAAACGATTAATTCTTCTTCTTTTCTTATAACACAACAACCGAAATTTGATTGGCGTAGTTTTCCAACAAAACATCAATTCAAATTTCAATTCATTTCAAAAATAACTCTAGTTTTTTTTTTAAGACCGGTAGTAGGAGTTCTAGCGGTCGACTCGCTTTTTTCAATTTTTTTTTCATTATTAAGAAAAGGTAACGAAGATAAAATACGAGCTTGTTTTATAGCAATCGTAATTAATCGTTGTTGTTTTAAGGTCAATCTATTTACACGTCTAGATAATATTTTTCCTTGTTCACTAATAAATCGACTAATTAAACTCATGTTTTTATAATCAATTCGATCCCCCGATTGGATCGGGGGCAAACGCCTACGAAAAGATCGCTTGGGTTTAAGAAAGAGTCGCTTAGATTTATCCATGGCTTGTTTATTCCTATTTCGAGAATACTTTTTTATTTCTTATCAAAAAAAAGGATTTATTTTATTTCTTACTTTGTTATGTTATATAATAATATAATAATTTCGATGTTATATATATGTTATATCTATCAAATGGAAATTATACATATAGATATCTAATAGAATTTCGATATTAGCAATTAAAAATATATATATCAGAAGATATATCTTTTTTTTTTCATATTCTTTGGAAGCATGACACACAAGCGATCATTTTTTCTATTTTTTTATTTCTGCATGAATTGTATGTTTGCAACAACAAGGACAGAATTTTCTTAGTTCTAATCGACTAGGTGTATTGTGTCGATTCTTTTGAGTAATATATCTGGAAATACCCGTTGATTCCTTATGAACAGTCTTTTGAGGACAACAGGTACATTCCAAAATAACCCTTACTCGGATATCTTTCCCCTTGGCCATGAACCTCCTTTTTTTATTCTCTTAACTCTTCTATTTTTATTTTTGGATTCGAAGCGAAGAAGAAGAAATAAATGAGAAAAAAGATTAAAGATAATTCGAAGGATTTTGTGTCAATTAATATAGGACAGGAAAATTGAAATAATACAATTATTTCAAACTCTTTTGCGAATTGTAGTACATTATTTCTTTCATTTAAGTCTCTTCTATGATGGATCCCCCCTTAGGATTCTATTTCCATTTTTGGTCGCACTCTATTAAGAAGGGAAATGGAATTGAATCAATAATTCAATTCCATTGAAGCTTGTACCAGATTCCGAGTTAAACCGATTCCGAATCCATTTTTATTCTTTCTCTTTTCTAACTTTTTCTATTCGAATTCTAAAAAAAAAGAAATTAAAGAAAAAGGGGAGTAATCCCCAATATTTGATTATATCTTTAATCTTCTTCACCCCTTGCCTGCGCCAATAACAGACTAGAATGAAAAAAAGGGGAATATCAATGCATCCGGAAAAAAACGATTGATCTCTATCAAGAGACCCGCCAAAGCCGCGAACCATAGAGTACTTATCACTGGTGCCGTGGAGAGATATGTTTTTAGATCTCGCATTTTTAAATCTTAATCCTCCTTTATTTATTTATTTTTATTTGGAATACATAATTGAATATGATCAGATGATTATTTCGTTAATAACAACCACGTGGATTTTAGGACGAATTACTAATTCAAATTGAAATGTACAACGATTCATTCGATATCTTTTTAGAAAAAAAAAAGGGGGGGGGGGGTCTATTTCTGCCCGAACATTTTCTAAAAAAAAAATGGATTTTCATTTTAGGAGAATCTCTAATTCCCTATTTCTTATTTATTATTATTAATAATTTTAATGATTAAAAAAAAAGTCTTTTTTTTTATTATTAGAATATTTCGAATTTTTAGAATATTAATCTAATTTAGATCATTACAAGAATTTTTTTGATTCTTTAATACTAATACTATTTAATATAAATACTATTTATTATTATATACTATTATTAGAATTAAATTATTTATTATTATAGTATAGAATTTTCTATTACTAAATTTTATATCGATATATAGAGAATATTTAATATATATATATTAAATACATATATCTAGATAATAGAAAATATTCTCTATCTAATGAATATACAATATTCTATATTAGAATACTCTAATATATATAGATTCTAATATAGATAATTAGAATCTGGATAATATAGAATAAGAAAAAAAAAATGAAAGAATAATAGACATATATTGATATATATATCAATGGAGAAGAGAAAAAAGGTGGAAAACAGAACAAAGATTCTTTACAATGACACTTGAAACCAATTCAAAAGGGATGTAGCGCAGCTTGGTAGCGCGTTTGTTTTGGGTACAAAATGTCACGGGTTCAAATCCTGTCATCCCTATCCCTAACAAGTTCTTATCGTATGAGAAGTAAAAGAAGGGGATCAAGACTGGAGATAAATAGATCAATACTATATCAATATATATATATATATTGATATAGTATATACGTGCAATATTTATTCAGGTCACATAAAATTGAATTTTTTTTTATGAAAAGCGCTCTTAGTTCAGTTCGGTAGAACGCGGGTCTCCAAAACCCGATGTCGTAGGTTCAAATCCTACAGAGCGTGATTCCATTCTTGATTCTTGTTAGATCAAGAATGACAGTGGAAATAATTCAACAGCAGTCTAAAATCGGAATTTTAACGCATTAGGGTTAATCCAAAGAAATAGGAGGTCCGTCAATAAACAAACAGAAATGTAAATGAATCAAAGGTTCAACTGATCACCACGTCGGTATTGTAAATATGCAGTTACAAATAATCCAGCCAAAGTAATAGGAATTAGTCCTAACACAATTCCAAATAGAAAAACTTCAATCATTCTTTTTTTTTGTTTGAAAGGAAAAGGGGGAGGTAATATATATATATATATTATATATAGAAATCTGTATTCACCATGAATCGCAATGATCAAGAATTGGAAATGAAATTGACATGGTAAGCAACCATGGAATATCTAGAATATCAAAAAATTGCCAATTCAATTTTCAATTAAATAAGTCGTATCTTACTTAGACCGATAAAAAGAGCTGAGGTTATAGTTAAAGCTGCTAGTAGAAAACCGAAATAACTAGTTATTGTGGGCATAAAGAAACTAAATGAAATAAGTTCTTTTTATACATATGGTTACAAAGCACTTCCCTAAGTTCCTTTTTTGAGAGTAAAATAAATCAAATAGGAGAATAAGCAAAAATACCACTTGAAAGATACAATTCAAAAAATTTTGATTTCTAAATCAATCATTACAGACGGAAAACAAATATAGTGATATAGATAAG